GAAATGGTTAATGATACAATCAACCAATAAAGATACAATCAACCAATAAATTATGACTTAATTATTCCATCGATAAAATTTTCATCTAGTCAAAGTAACGCAACTAAGAGCTCCCAATTGAAGTAGTAATATTATTGAATCATCAGAACTACTTCGATATCTATTTTATAGTTCCTATCCACAGAGTTTTTGTGAATTCATAGAATTCATACAACTTTTTGTTTTTCCATTTCTTTCTTTGTTCCGAACCATTCTTTGAATTCGAACTCTTCGTTCTTTTTCTTGATTGAATTTCTTTAATTCAATATTGAATTGAATTCACAGTTACAAATGAAACGGAAGGACTTTTATTGGAATCCCTACCCCAATTCTCAATAATAGGAGGACAGATTAGATATATCTTTTAGCTCATATATAACTAGCCTACTATTACATATACATGTCTTTCTTCCATAACGTAAACCAACTATTTGTATCTTGGATTCAGTCGTATTTTAAAAACATTTTTCGAAACATCTATAAAGGAAAGTTGGCTTATAGCGATTATATATATTACATATACCTAGTTTGATCCCACTCTTCTAACGAAACCATTTTCTCTTGAATCTCATTTTTTGTAAACCCCTAATCTTCCTTTTATTTAATTTAGAATTTAGCATTATCCCACATGGATACAATCAATCTAAATGGGCGAATTTCTTAGTCTAAATCATTGCATAGAAATATAAGTCTTTGGTTGATCTAAGTTCATGTAATTTATTCTTTATTAATATTTTCTTTTGGTCAATCTTTGAATTGAATAAAACCGACTGAAATGGGAATCGCTCTATAGAACCTAATTTTTTTTTTACAATTCCCTAATATCGTAATCTTTTTTACTATTCTTCTAGATCTTATAGACTTTTTTGTCTATTTATGTGTATATTTATGTTCACGAAGAAGATTATCTCGAGCAAGGCATAGATTACCTTACACTAAGCTAAAAAAGACTATTTCGAAACTTAGTCAATGGTGTCCCTCCATGGATTCACCTATATAAGCCGCAGCTAAAGTTGCAAAAATAAGAGCTTGAATACCACTTGTAAATAATCCAAGGAACATGACAGGTATAGGAACCACTGAAGGTACTAAAGAAACAAGAACAACAACTACTAATTCATCCGCTAATATATTTCCAAAAAGTCGAAAGCTAAGTGATAAAGGTTTTGTGAAATCTTCTAAAATGTTAATGGGTAAAAGGATTGGAGTTGGTTGTATGTATTTACCGAAATAACCTAATCCTTTTTTGCTAAGGCCCGCATAAAAATATGCTATTGACGTAAGTAAAGCTAAAGCAACGGTAGTATTTATATCATTCGTGGGTGCGGCTAACTCTCCATGAGGTAACTCTATGATTTTCCAAGGTAAAAGCGCCCCTGACCAATTAGAAACAAAAATAAATAGAAACAAAGTTCCAATAAAGGGAACCCATGGCCCATATTCCTCTCCAATCTGGGTTTTGCTCACATCTCGAATAAATTCAAGGATATATTCGAAGAAATTCTGACCGTCAGTAGGAATGGTTTGTGGATTCCGAACAGTTACAATGGCTGAACCTAATAAGATAACAATTACAACCCAAGAAGTAATAAGTACTTGGGCATGGACTTGGAAACCGCCTATTTTCCAATAGAAATGCTGGCCTACTTCCACACCAGATATTTCATATAACCCTTTTAATGTGTTAATGGAATATGATAGAACATTCATATTGTCCTCTGAAAGAAAGAAAACTTTACAAGAAATTATTTTGATTCAACCGTCTTTTTTTCGACTTGCTCACTTGAATTGTATATTTTAGATACCAACTAATCACATAATATCCCCAGTTTTTTATCTCTTTTATGAGATTCAGAAATAGTAACGGATTCCGTCAATCTATGGAATTCAAAAAAGAATTTATTTATCTTATTATTAATCAGGGATTTCGTATATAGCTAGAACGCCCTTCACAAATCGCAAATACTAATTTGTTAAGAATTAATCGGATTGAAGCTATAGCGTCATCATTCGCTGGAATCGAAATATCTGTGAGATCCGGGTCACAGTTTGTATCAATTAAACAAATTGTTGGAATTCCCAAAGTGATACATTCTTGAAGAGCCATATATTCTTCTTGCTGATCAACGATTATTACAATATCGGGTAACCCTGTCATATATTTAATCCCGCCCAAATATGTTTGCAAGTGAAATAACTGTCTCTTTAATCGAGCCGCATCCCCTTTCGGAAGGCGGTGGATTCCCCCTGTCTTTTGTTCCATTCTCAAGTCCCTGAACTTTTGAAGTCTCATTTCTGTAGTGGACCAATTCGTTAAAAGGCCGCCTAGCCATTTTTTATTAACATAATGACACCGAGCTCTTATTGCAGCCCGCGCTACTGGATCAGCTGCTTTATTTTTGGTACCAACAATTAAGAATTGTTTTCTCCTACTTGCTGCATCAAAAACCAAATCACACGC